TGAATAAAAAAAAGATCTCTTTTTGCAATTATAGTCTTTCTATTTTATTTCGTTCCTATTCTCCTTTCTAAAAAAAAAAAGGGACATTATACAAAGTAAAAGATTTCTTCGTTCTTGATAGTTATTTACTTAATCGGTGGATAGGAACATACTCTAGATCGAAATTGTGGGGGGTACTTCTTAATCATTTCTACCAACTTAAAGCCCGAACTCAAATTCCTTTTCTATAAAGAAATATCCTATTGGATAATTTCCAGAATCTCTATTATTAATCCTTTGTGTATCTTGGTCTTCCTAACCATCCACTCATTTTGTTTGAATCTCCCATTAGGGCAATCACTATGTTAATAGATGCTAAAAACCCCACAAGTTGATCTTTTGAACCCGCTTCAAGTCATGATGACTAATCAACTAATCTTGGGGTAAACAGTCTCGACTGCTTATGTCTTTACTTTCACTTAATTCTTATACATAGGAAATGAGATTGAATTCCTTTAACAGCAGATCTTTAAGCCGTTTTATTTCACTCATATAACTATCTGGTTTAGTTTATCAACCCCAATGATGAATAAAAAAATAGAAAATAGATATTCAGTTCATTTAACTTTTTTGCTATAAATAAAAGAAATAGGGGAAATTTTATGTCTCACTGAATCACACGTAGAGATATTGATAATACACATAGAGTTAATGGTATTTCATAACTAATTGATTGAGCAGCAGCCCTTAATCCACCTAAAAAGGAATATTTATTATTTGATCCATATCCCGACATAAGAAGTCCAACGGGAGCAAGGCTTGAAACGGCGATCCATAAAAAAACACCAATACTAAGATCAGCTAGAATAAGTCGATAGCTAAAAGGAATTACTGAATAACTTAGTAAAATGGATATGACCGCTATGGATGGCCCGATACTAAATAAACGAGTATCGCCTCTAGATGGAAGAAGATTCTCTTTGAAAAGTAGTTTTGTACCATCTGCTAGAGCTTGAAGAATTCCTAAAGGCCCGGCGTATTCAGGTCCAATACGTTGTTGTATTCCTGCAGATATTTCTCTTTCTAACCAAACAATTACTAGTACACCTAGTGTGATTCCTAATACAAGAGTCAAAATAGGGACAAGCATCCATATGATCCCATAGACCTCTTTTAAGGATTCCAATCTGTAAAAAGAATTGATAGTTTGTATTTCAGTTGTATCAATTATCATTTCAACGATCAACTTCTCCCATAATGATATCTATGCTACCTAGTATCGTCATAATATCAGCCAATTTCATTCTTTTAACTAACTGAGGAAGAATTTGCAAGTTGATAAAACCCGGTGGTCGAATTTTCCATCTCCAAGGAAAAACACTCTGATCTCCTATCATAAAAATTCCCAATTCGCCTTTTGGTGCTTCAACTCTTACATAAAGTTCTTGTTTCGACAATTCAAAAGTCGGAGAAGGTTTTTTACTAATAAATCGATATTGAAAATCATTCCATTCGGGGTTTTTTATTCTACCAAAGCGTCGGATTTCTAAATTCTCATAGGGTCCCCCTGGAATTCCTTCCAGGGCCTGTTGGATAATTTTTATGGATTCTGTCATTTCACTGATTCGTACTAAATAACGCGCTAATGAATCCCCTTCTTTTTGCCATTGAACCTCCCAATCAAATTCGTCGTAACACTCATAACGATCAACTTTACGAAGATCCCATTGTATTCCGGAAGCTCGTAGCATTGGTCCTGATAAACCCCAATTTAGTGCTTCTTCTGCGCCAATAATGCCTACGCCTTCAACTCGTTCTAAAAAAATAGGATTCCGTGTAATAAGCTTTTGATATTCAGCAACCCCGGTTAAAAAATAATCGCAAAAATCCAAACATTTATCTATCCAGCCATGAGGTAGATCAGCAGCTACTCCTCCGATACGAAAATAATTATGCATCATGCGCATACCGGTGGAAGCTTCGAATAGGTCATATATCAATTCTCGTTCTCGAAAAATATAGAAGAAAGGAGTCTGTGCCCCAATATCTGCCATAAAAGGGCCAAGCCATAACAAATGGGAAGCGATACGACTCAACTCCAACATAATAGCTCTGATATAGCTAGCCCTTTGAGGTACTTGAATATTGCCTAGCTGTTCCGGTCCATTTACAGTTATTGCTTCTGTGAACATAGTAGCTAAATAATCCCAACGCGTTACATAAGGCAAATATTGTATAATTGTTCGATTTTCCGCAATTTTCTCCATCCCTCTATGTAAATAACCCAATATTGGTTCACAGTCAATAACATCTTCACCGTCGAGAGTAACTATCAGTCGAAGAACACCATGCATTGATGGGTGGTGAGGGCCCATATTGACTATCATGAGGTCTTTTCTTGTAGTTGATGCAATCATAAGTTTTTTTCCCGAGTCATTCTTCCATGCATTTCTGAAAGTAAAAAAAATAAGTTCATCAAAATGAAAATGAATAAGTTTAAATGGTATCACACTTCAAATTAACGAGTTTTTATTTCTCGAATACCCAACTCACCAATTAATTCTTTATAACGCCCTATATTCTTTTTTAACAAATAAGTCAGCAGCCGTTGACGTTTTCCCAAAATTTTTCGCAAACCTATCTGAGATGAAGAGTCCTTTTTGTGCAATTCCAAATGTGAAGTAAGTCTCCTTATTTTAGTGGTGAAACTGAATACTTGAAATTCAACAGACCCTCTGTTTTTTTTTTGAGAAATAATTGAAATGAATGAATTTTTGACCATAAAAAAATGCCTTTGCCCCCTTTTTTTACAGATATGGATTTTACTGATCAGTAATAATAATGCCATTCATTTTAATGTGGTATATACAATAATAGAATTTATGAACTCCTAATTTTCTGAAGTCAAATCAATCCAATTTTAAATTGGATTTAGATAGAGGATATAAAAGGATTGGTACATTTTCGCATCGAAGAGTTTAGACCGAAAATGAAGCAGGTTCTGTTGATTTCTTTTGCGATCTAATTAAGACAAATTTCGTATTGGCTATTCGAATGAAATGTAAGACATGTGATGTGTGTATTTGATTGCTTTCATATATCCTATAAGCATATAGTGAAAAAGTGTATTATTCACGAATTTTTAATTCGTGGATACATCTGTATCCTTAAGATACAAAAATGACTGCCATTGTTGGTATCAAACCAAGAACGATTCATACAAGCTAAATCTTCTAATCGATAATTAGGCCAAAGAAAAAGCTTTAATTTAATTAATTTATTTTTCTCTCTATCCAGATGTTTCTTATCAGCCGAAACTTGGTTGCTGTTTTTTACATTCTTCTCGTTCCAAAATACTGAATTTCTATCTACACCATTCCTACTCTTTGATTTGAAACAAATTAGAATTCTAAATTTTCTACGACATCTAAATGATAAAATATTTTCAGGAACAGGCAAATCTAAATGAACTTTGTGCCTAGTTTCAGTTATTCTTTGATGTGGTGAACTAGCTTCATAAAAATTATTTTTAGAAACATATCTTTGTTCTTGGTATTTTTTATTAGTTTGGTGCTTACTCTTATGAAATAAGGAAATACCTATGATTTGATACATAATCAATTGTCCGTCGTCGTTTCCAGGCAAATGAATGGGGTCTATAATCAATACTCCCTTTTTCATCAATTCTGTAGGAGTTAAACTCTTCTGAATCAACATTATATCCAAACTCATTTCTCTCTTTTGAATTGAGGATATAATAAGTTTTCTTGGATCTATCAGTCTAAGGAGGAGACAATATACCTTGATATTATTGATCATTTTTTGATTTAAAGTATCGTCCCATCTCAATTGAAAAAGCAAATAACGTTTCAGGAATAAATCAAGTTCTGCTTCTGTGTTACTTTTGTATTGTTTTTGCTTTTTCCCTTTTTTCATGTCCGATCTTTCATAATTTTCTTCAATGTCTTTTTCTTGTGAAAGAATAGAGCGAAGGTATCCTCGGCCTGTGGATTCTTTTTGTTCTTGATTTCGATGATGTTTAGTCGATGGTATCAAAAAACTTCCTTTTTGCTTTTCATTGATCTTTTTATTTTCACTACTTTTTTTATTTCTATTCAAATTTAAAAGAAGTAATTTACTTGGTATAAACCAAGGTTTCGTTTTATATGCATTATAAAGTAACACAAATTCTGGGAAGAACCAAAGTTCAAGATTCGATATGGGATGCTTTAACATTTTTTCATTCATTCCCATCCAATCAAAAAAGACTTTGTGGGAGTTTGGTGGATTGATTTCTGGAATAATAAGATAAAAAAGATCTTTTTTATTAATTATTTGAGAATTTTTAGTACCAATCTGAGTATCTTGATTTCTATTAGTATCGATCGCGACCCAGGTTTCAATATCTACCCTTTGTATAAGAGAAAAATTGATAATTTTCCAATCAAAATATTTTCTATCCGCAGTTTTTTTCATAGGTAGAATATCTACCTTTCCTAGAAAATTATTGATAGAAATACTCCTCAGCATATCAAAAAGGGTGTCTTTATGTGTGTCATAAGAAATCTCTTGGTTCTTATTTCCTTGAAACGGAGATCTAGAAAAAAAGCATTCTGTTTTATTTTCATAATCATAATTCATAAATTTATATGATAAAAGATCATATATATAGTATTTTTGAAAATTATCTTTTTTATTCGATTTATTCGATAATGAATAGACTTTAATTTTTTGTTGTTTTTTGGAATCAATTAATTCGTTTTTTTCATATGAATGCCATTTGCTTAAATTTTCCTTTTTCGTCATACGACAGTGGCAAACTCTATTTCGCCACTTTTCTGATATTAATCTAGACCATATCATCTGAGATAAATCGTATTGATTATAGCTTTTCAACCATCCTTTCCATTGATTCATTTTATAACTCGAAACTCCTAATTTCGAATGAAACATCTCTTCTATTTCAAAAGAATCCTTTATTTCAGGCTTAAGAAAAAAAGAGATTCCTTTATATTGAAGAA